CCGAGAAGGAGGTATCAGCAACAACTGGTTTTATTACGGGACAGCTCATGATGTTCATATCGATCTATTATGCGCCTCTGCATCTAGCATTGGGTAGACCTCATACAATAACTGTCCTAGTTCTACCGTATCTTTTGTTTCATTTCTTCTGGAACAATCACAAACACTTTTTGGATTATGGATCTACTACCAGAAATTCAATGCGTAATCTCAGCATTCAATGTGTATTCCTGAATAATCTCATTTTTCAATTATTCAACCATTTCATTTTACCAAGTTCAACGTTAGTCAGATTAGTCAACATTTATATGTTTCGATGCAACAACAAGATGTTATTTGTAACAAGTAGTTTTGTTGGTTGGTTAATTGGTCACATTTTCTTCATGAAATGGGTTGGATTGGTATTATTCTGGATACGGCAAAATCATTCTATTAGATCGAATGTACTTATTCGATCTAATAAGTACCTTGTGTCAGAATTGAGAAATTCTATGGCTCGAATCTTTACTATTCTCTTATTTATCACCTGTGTCTACTATTTAGGCAGAATACCGTCGCCTATTGTCACTAAGAAACTGAAAGAAACCTCAAAAACGGAAGAAAGGGGGGAAAGTGAGGAAGAAACAGATGTAGAAATAGAAAAAACTTCCGAAACGAAGGGGACTAAACAGGAACAAGAGGGATCCACCGAAGAAGACCCTTCCCTTTGTTCGGAAGAAAGGGAGGATCCAAAAAAACTACATGAAAAAAAAAAGAGGCAAGAAATTTTGAAGTTAGAAATACTTAAAGAGAAAGAAGATAAAGACCTCTTCTGGTTTGAAAAACCTCTTGTGAATCTTCTTTTCGACTATAAACGATGTAATCGTCCATTGAGATATATAAAAAAAAATTTCTTTCAAAATGCTGTAAGAAATGAAATGTCACAATATTTTTTTCACGTATGTCCAGTTGATGGAAAACAAATAATATCTTTTACATATCCACCCAGTTTATCGATTTTTTTGGAAATGATGCAAAGAAAGATGTCTTTGTGTACGACCGAAAAACTATCCCCCGAAGATCTGTATAATCATTGGGTTTATACCAATGAACAAAAAAGGTACAGCTTGAGCAATGAATTCATAAACCGAATAGAAGTTCTAAACAAGGGATCTCTTACTATGGATGTGCTTGAAAAAAGGACCAGATTGTATAATGATAAAAATAACCAAGTCTAGTCACTTCTTGATTATTCTATTCAAAAAGAATAGATATAGATATAGTAAATTAATAAAAAGCCGGATACATATGATAAATATACAAAGAGATAAGAAGAGATTCGCCCTCCCCCCACATATTTGATCCCTTCTCCTACAAAGAAACTTGCAACACCAACACCATTGGTAATTCCGTCAATTACCCATCTATCTAAAAAATGAATTACTTCAGCTAATCCTCTTATACTTGTAGTTAAGCATGTTGCATAAAAAACATCTATGTAACCACGATTATATGACCAATTGTATATCGCATTTATTATTCGGTCCAATAAAATTTGCTTAGAGCCTGTTTTTTTAACAAATGAATTTATTAAGTCCAAATTCTGAAAAGATGAATTAACAGACCCATATAAAATAGACGCTATGAATATTCCAAAACAGGCTATACTGACTGAATAAATTGCATCTGTCACAAACTCATACCAATCCACAGAATAGTTCGAATTTTCATGTAAAAGGTTTATTGATGGAGTTAACCATTTCGATAATATATCAAAATCCATTACTCCTTGATCGAAAGGAATTCCTATGGATCCAACGAACAAAGTAAATAGGACCAATATAAGTAGAGGCAAAAGCATAGTATTGTCTGATTCATGGGGATACGTTGAAATGTCTTTATTTTCAAAATAAATCCTACAGGAGCGTATGAGATTTCTTACATTTCCGTTCATTTTGTATATCTTCTTCGAAAAAAAGGAAACCTTTTCATTATTATTCATTGTTGATAAAAACAAATTTCTGTTAACTGGTTTGGTTCCTTCTTTCCCCCATATAGATATTGAATAGAACGAGCTATTTTGAGTGCCACTGTAATTTTGAAAATGAGCATGTAAATGACCATCAAAAGTAAGTAAATACATCCGAAACATATAAAATGCAGTTAACCCCACCGAGAAACAAGCTATTATCGCGAAAATAGGTGAATACAACCAACTATCATTAAGAATTTCATCTTTAGACCAAAAACAAGCAAGAGGTGGAATTCCACAAAGGGAAAGTGTACCTAATAAAAAAGTATTTTTTGTAATTGGCACATATTTTGTTAAACCACCCATAAGAACCATGTTCTGACTTTTATCTGGAGAATATCCAACAATGGGTTCCATTGAATGAATAATTGATCCGGATCCTAAAAACAATAATGCTTTCGAATAGGCATGAGTGATCAAATGGAATAAAGCAGCTCGATAAGAGCCTATCCCTGGGGCTAACATAATATAACCCAATTGAGACATTGTAGAATAGGCTAAACTTCTCTTAATATCTCTTTGAGCAAGAGCTAAAGTAGCTCCTAATAGTACCGTTATTACACCTATCAAAGAAATGAGATTCATTATGTAAGGTATGACTGTGAAAAGCGGAAGAAATCGAGCGACAAGAAAAATGCCTGCTGCTACCATAGTAGCAGCATGGATAAGAGCCGAAATAGGAGTAGGTCCCTCCATGGCATCAGGTAACCATACATGAAGGGGAAATTGTGCGGATTTAGCAACTGCACCGACGAATAATAGGGAGGCACACAGAGTAGCAAATAAAGAGTTGACCCCATTATTACGGATCAGGTTATTGAAGATTTCGAACAAATCTCTAAATTCGAAACTCCCCGTTATCCAATAAAAACCTAAGATTCCTAATAATAACCCAAAATCCCCTACACGATTAGTTACAAACGCTTTTTGACAAGCATTTGCGGCAGCCGGTCGTGTGAACCAAAAACCTATTAATAAATACGAACACATTCCCACTAGTTCCCAAAAAATATGAATTTGTATCAAATTGGAACTAGTAACTAATCCCAACATGGAAGTATTGGAAAAACTCATATAAGCAAAAAATCTCAAATATCCTTGATCGTGAGACATATAATTGTCACTATAAATAAGAACCATGATTCCAACCGTAGTGATTAGTATTGACATAATAGAAGTAAGTGGATCGATCAAGTAGCCGAACTCTAAGGAAAAATCAGTATTGATGGTCCAAGACCATAGATGTTGATAGATAGAACTGCCATTTATCTGTTGAATAGACAGATCGGACGAAAAAACCATAACTATACTTAGTAATGAAACACTAGGAAAAGTCCACATACGACGCAAATTTTTTGTTGCGGTCGGAACAAGTAGAAGTCCCAACCCTATTGACATAGTAACTGGAAGTAGAGCGAAAGGTATGATCCATGTATATTGATATGTATGTTCCATAAGAAAATAAAACTTTCTTTTTTTATTCTTATTAATTGTTTCCCATTCACCAGCCCTTATTTCTTCCGGAAGGAGCAATAATCAAATAAAAAAAAAACAAAAAATTCAAATGAAGAAGTTACAATTTTTCAAATAACCAAGTTAAAAGCTACTACCTAGTTATTAACGAAGATATTTATTAAGATAAAAAATATGAAATTTTCAATTATTCTACTATATACATACGATACGGTGATTTCTATCCATATTTATATCAATTATAGTAAGGAAAAAGAATGATACCAAAAATTCAAGTACTTTATTCTGATATGTATCGTAGGATCTGCCAATAACTCGACCCAATAAACCCAGTTTTTATTTAGTTTATTCGGAGTCATTAACTAATTCTGGAATTGATTGGCTTCTAGTCCAATAAAACAAACTTATGTTTATGTGTTTATGAAAAATCCTAGAATACTTGTCACTTCGCATAGAACTAAAATGAGAAATGACTCAAATTCCCTTTATTTTATCAAGTAATGTATTGTTTAACGGATTAACTACTTTGATTTAATTTCAATTTAAATTATGTGGACTCTATCTCCGAGCTTGATCAATTAATAGAAAAAGGTTACATTCATTATTGGTTTCCTAAATTAGGAAAGGGTTCTTAAGCTTTTCGATTTATTAAATATAACATTTATAATATATATATATTATCTAAAATAGACTGAGACATGAATTGGAACCTTTTTAATTCTTATCAATGGCATCCGATTCAACGGTAGTAGATTCCACCCGTAGACATAGATTGAATAAAGATATGAAGCCCCCAATCAGTACAAATTTATCTTTCTTCGAACATTGGATGTAATGAAAGTTTGAAAAAAAAAAATTCCCTTGAAAATCACATCGTTTTTTCTTTTTTCTTCTATTTCATTTCTTTTTTTATCCTTAATGATACCATATGCGATGCTCATCTATCTGTATCCATACTTTTCTATGTTATGAAGTAAGCATAAGTATCGGCTATGGAATAAAGATAGATAATGAATAGTTAATAGAAAGAACAATCTATTTTGAATTGAACAATAAATGTCTTTCACGTCCAACTATAAAAAAGGGTGACCCTTTTATTTTGAAATGGCGGTTCCAAAGAAACGTACTTCTCTGTCAAAAAAGCATATTCGTAGAAATATTTGGAAAGGAAGGGGATATCAGGCCGCGGCAAAAGCTTTATCTTTAGCTAAATCTATTTCTACCGGGCATTCAAAAAGTTTTTTTGTGCAACAAACAAGTAATAAAGCCTTGGAATGATCTGAATCTGAATCAGCATGACTCGATGAATTGGATGATTAAATTTATAAGATGAAGAATTCACATTAACTAATGTTTTGAACTCATCAATATGAGATAGAACTAGCTGTTGTGGTATGTAGAATACAAATTCTTCTGTATACTAGGTTCTAAAAATGATTTATTTTTTTGTTTGAAAAAAAAAAAAAAAAAAGTGAAGTAGTTAGACACAAAATACAAGGTTTCACCTTTCATTGATTGGTTTTTATAATTCGCGAGATGGGGATTGTAACTTTCCCCATCGATTCATTTTTCACAATAACAAAACTCTTACTTTTTTTTCTTAGGAAGGGATTGGCTTATTGGATTATGTATCTCCAATAGTTATACATCATTAAGATTTTTGGAAAATCTGAAACAAGTATGAACGAGGTTAGAGCCCCCTTTTTTGTTCCAAAGTAAGGCGGGGATAAGATTCGTAGTCAAAGTCAATGTATTATTGAAACTAATTGATTAAAATATAAATTTTAAAACTTTGATTTGTAGCTCTCTGAATCACTACATATCTACAAGGACTCCCTCTTATTTCGAACAGAAAAAAAAAAAAAAGAATAAGAAAACTGCCAGGATCCCATTTAGATCGATATTTATGTACTAAAGAATGAGTCAATCTTACGTAATCCAACCCCAATGGATCCTATCCCATGTTTGAGCTGGAGGATCAATCAATCGATATATCTAGATCTAATATCTAAATTATTTTATCTATTAATATTAGATTTCAAATCTATATATAAAGAGATCTTATCAGTTTAATTTTTATTTTCTAAGTTTTCTAAGTTAAAGTACATAAAGTACATACAGTAGAATTCCAATAAAGATTGAAACTCTTTTGTTATACGATATGCCCGGTCCAATACCTAATGGGTTTGGTAAATCCTCACACAAATTATGTTATGTATAAAATGAAGATCCCAATCATTAATACATCTTTGATACCAAACTATCCTAATTTTTATAGAAATCCTTTGGATGTAGTGATGAAGTTGTGATATATAAAAAATATTGTTTTATTTTGTTCATTGAAAAATGAATCTTTTTCGTTTCGGATCTATCAAATCAGATAAATGAGAAATGAATCGTCAAAAAATGAGAAAAAAAAAATTCTTAGTTCTATACCCGGACTCAGGGCATAACCGTCTAGTTCCAACTATTCCAGAAGAACTTATAATACGGAAAAGCCCGCTGTTTAAAATGACCTCCTGCCACGATACTAAGGATTATTGAGCGTTTAAATATTTATTTGAACGGGTCTTTATTCATCGATTCTAACATTTCCTAAAATAGATTGCATTAAATCCCTCAATCTCGACGATTGAACATCATATGGACTATGATTATTTCGATGAAGCCGCCATGGTGAAATTGGTAGACACGCTGCTCTTAGGAAGCAGTGCTAGAGCATCTCGGTTCGAGTCCGAGTGGCGGCATCCTCTAAAAAAGGCACAATAGATCCTATAATGAATTCAATTCCGGATTTCCATTCCGTAATTGGGGATACCCCCCTAAAAAAAAAATGATGATATTTGCCACTTTAGAACATATATTAACTCACATCTCTTTTTCTATCATTTCAATTGTTATTACGATTCATTTGATGACCTTATTAGTCCATCAAACCGTAGTACTATTTCATTTGTCAGAAAAAGCCATGATGGCTACCTTTTTCTGTATAACAGGATTATTAGTTACTCGTTGGATTTATTCGAGACATTTGCCGTTAAGCGATTTATATGAATCTTTAATGTTTCTTTCGTGGAGTTTCTCCATTATTCATATGTTTCCTAAAAGACGGAACCAGAAAAGTTATTTAAGCGCAATAACCGCGCCAAGTGCTATTTTTACCCAAGGCTTTGCCACTTCGGGTCTTTCAACCGAAATGCATCAATCTGCAATATTAGTACCTGCTCTACAATCCCAGTGGTTAATGATGCACGTAAGTATGATGTTATTGAGTTATGCAGCTCTTTTATGTGGATCGTTATTATCCGTAGCCCTTTTAGTCATTACATTTCGAAAAAACCTAGATATTCCTCGCAAAAGCAATCATTTATTAATTGGGTCATTTTCCTTTGTGAATGAAAAAAGAAGTGTTTTACAAAACACTTCTTTTCTTTCATTTATAAATTATCACAGGTATCAATTAACTCAACAATTAGATCAGTGTAGTTATCGTGTCATTAGTCTAGGGTTTACTTTTTTAACCATAGGTATTCTTTCGGGAGCAGTATGGGCTAATGAGGCATGGGGGTCTTATTGGAATTGGGACCCCAAGGAAACTTGGGCATTTATTACTTGGACCATATTCGCGATTTATTTACATAGTAGAACAAATCAGAGCTTTCAGGGTGTGGATTCGGCAATTGTGGCTTCTATAGGATTTCTTATAATTTGGATATGCTATTTTGGGGTCAATCTATTAGGAATAGGACTACATAGTTATGGTTCATTCACATTAACAACTAATTGAAGAAAGGGCCTGAAGAATACATAGGAACACCGTCCCGTATATTATATAAAGAAGGTTTGTGCAAGTTTTTTCGAACCATTTGAATCAAGTAGTGATTCAAATGGTTCGAAAAAACTTTAGATGTATCTGATTATAATTCACTTCTTTTTTTTCTTTCATTGCATTATACAGTGAACGCTTTTAAAAATCACACAGTTCTTTTACATTAATGTAATGTCTTATTGATGAA